TTGCACTATAGTTAGTTCAGCACTAATCAAGAATCCCCAAGGAGTTCCAAGAATTCTTGTTATACATTTGTTCCAACCCTCAATCCTCTTTTGTAGATTCATCGATATTGAATCAATCGAACGCACTTCTAATACTTGTTCCACTTTTGGAAGGCCCTGCGTTATATCACCAGATCTCGATTTTTCATATATAAATGTAACTAATATATCTCCTTCGTAAAGGATTTCCCCATAATGGCCATGAACAGTTGCTCCCGGGGTGGCCAAATAAGGCTTAGCTGATCGTATTACTACGGAGTCAACTTGAACAAATATAACTTGCCCCGATTTTAGGTGTGGTCTATTTTTAGATATACACACATTTTCACAAATAAACTGTCCAAGACTTATTATTGTAGATGTCTCTTCACAATAATTGTGATGACGAAAATACCAATTCAAATTCAATGGATTCAAAATAATGTTATTGCATGGATCGGGATTATAAATTTTCCCATTTTCATCCATTGAATAATATTTAATTACTTGAAAAGTCTCTTTTAAATTGTCAAGTTGCAAATAGTTAGTTACCAAGATCTGATTATGAGTTAGTAAATGGGAAAATGAAAAAAAATTCGCAATTGGAGGGGCTGATCCTAAAGGGCCCAACGAATTCCTAATTGAAATTCGGGGATCTTTTTTATTTTTAATTGATTTTTTTATTACATTGTGATATTTTACACCAGCGAATGGACCCATTCGAGAACAATTGGATGATAACAAAATTATCAATGATTGGAATTCCTTATTTTTATTCAACAACGTATGAATAGTTCCTTGATTGGGGTTAAGGAATTGTTGAATTCTTGCCTTGGAATAGGAATAAATGGAAGAAAACGGATTGATATTGGTGCAATCTGATCCATTATCAGAGAGCAATCCCGAACCCGATGGATCATTCCTTTTTACGATATACGAAATGGGGGATTTTACCAAGTCAATTCTTAGGAAATGTCGAATCAAACCATTTGTCCTTATTTCAACAAAAGAAGCATGGGCTTCTTCGCTAGAAGAACTTTTTTTGTCTTGGTCCCAATTCAATACTAAACAAGTCCGAACTAATTGAATACTTGTATCAGAAATTCCTCGAATTGGTTTGCCGTTTCCATAAAGGATATAATTGACAACTCGAAGTCGAACATTGTCCCGTTCCTGCAACAGATCGGGGGGGAAAAGTGTTGCTAAATTAAGACCGTCTCTTTTTTCATATGTGATTACAGGACGAACCAAAACAAAATACCCTTTTTTGCTAGGTGTAATCCGTTGGACATAGATCCAATTTTTCAATTTTTTTGATTCCTTGGAATTTCTTTTTCCCGTTCCTGGTGGTAGCGGTATCAAAACGCCGCTATGCCGGGATATTTTATCTGTCTCTCCAGGAAAATGGATATCTCCAGAAAAGATTTTAAGTTCAATTCCTTTTTTTTTTCTCTCCACCCGGACCAACCCACCCACTCGGCTTCTTATATTTAAAGTAATTTGTGTATCTATTCCAATGATACTATTGTTCTGTACCATTATCGAAGAAGATCCGGGTAAGATATGCACTTCCTCGGGAATGAAAAAAAATCGATCTACTTTCATTTGGTATTTTGGCCTAAATTCCTTAACCCCTCGATACTCAATCAAATCTTCCTTTTTGACGAGTGAATGCATTTCGATAGTCCCATATTTAGTAATTCCCGAACTCTTTCTTCTATATCGAGGATCATCGAAATAAGAAAGAATACTATTTCTACGGAAAATTCCATTTATGGGAATTTCAATCGAGATGCCTGGGGATTCGTTCTCGCGTTCTTGAATTGATTGGAGTGGCATAATAAATCTATTTCTTCGCCTCTTTGACAATAAATCAGAATTCTCGTGGAGAATGGCCGGATATATGCGATTACAATAACCAGTACATATGATTCGATTAAGGTCTAAATAATCAGGAATCCTATTTTTTTTTTTACCATAAAAATCCGAACTAAAGAATTTGTATCTCACCCGATCATTCGTTACTGAGAGTTTATAAGTAGATCTTCGCTTTACAGAAAGAGAATGCGTGTTCATTTGATCTTGATCCTTGTGAAGCGAAAGGGAGACTAGACTTGCTCTGCACGGCCCTCCTAATAATATCCATAAATGACTTGTTTTTGGTAATAGATGCACATTACCATATGTAAATTGGGGCGCATGATACACATCGGTACTCCAGTGCATTTCTCCGTCTGAGTCAGAATAAATATGTTTTCGAACCTTCTCTTTGAAACTCAAAGTAGATGTTCCCGCACGAATCTCAGCAATCACCTGTTCTGCTTCTACATATTGATCATTTTGAACTAAAAGAAAACTCTTGGGTGGAATATTCACATTATGTAGAATATTTTCACTCTTAATAGTTACATACAAGTCTATAGAACATAGAAAGGCGGGATGTCCATGACGTGTACGTGTCGGATGAACTAAATCTTCATTG